TCCCAATTCCATTCATTTCATATCCCTTTTGTGTCATTGACATAAAAGATGTCATTTATAGTATATCTGTTTCTATCTATATAGATATGGAAAGTTAAGGAATCATCATATAATAATCGATAAATTGCAATAGAAAAGAAAAAGGGGAGGTTTGTGATGATTTTGAAATCTTTTCTACTAGGTAATCCATTATCCTTATGCATGAAGATAATAAATTCGGTCGTTGTGGTCGGGCTCTATTATGGATTTCTGACCACATTCTCCATAGGGCCCTCTTATCTCTTCCTTCTCCGAGCTCGGGTTATGGAAGAAGGAACCGAGAAGGAGGTATCAGCAACAACTGGTTTTATTGCGGGACAGCTCATGATGTTCATATCGATCTATTATGCGCCTCTGCATCTAGCATTGGGTAGACCTCATACAATAACTGTCCTAGTTCTACCGTATCTTTTGTTTCATTTCTTCTGGAACAATCATAAAAACTTTTTTGATTATGGATCTACTACCAGAAATTCAATGCGTAATCTCAGCATTCAATGTGTATTCCTGAATAATCTAATTTTTCAATTATTCAACCATTTCATTTTACCAAGTTCCACGTTAGCCAGATTAGTCAACATTTATATGTTTCGATGCAACAACAAGATTTTATTTTTAACAAGTAGTTTTGTTGGTTGGTTAATTGGTCACATTTTATTCATGAAATGGGTTGGATTGGTATTATTCTGGATACGGCAAAATCATTCTATTCGATCTAATAAGTATCTTGTGTCAGAATTGAGAAATTCTATGGCTCGAATCTTTAGTATTCTCTTATTTATCACCTGTGTTTACTATTTAGGCAGAATGCCGTCGCCTATTGTCACTAAGAAACTGAAAGAGAAAGAAACCTCAGAAACGGAAGAAAGCGATGTAGAAACAACTTACGAAATGAAGGAGAATAAAGAAAACCTTTTTTCGGAAGAAAAGGAGGATCTGGACAAAATAGATGAAACGGAAGAGATCCGAGTGAGTGGAAAGGAAAAAACAAAGGATGAATTTCACTTGAAAGAGGCACGCTATCAAGATAGCCCAGTTTACGAAGATTCTGATCTGGAGACCCATCAAGAAAATTGGGAATTGGGAAGACTGAAAGAAGAGAAAAAGAAAAGAATGAATAAAAAGATTGACACATAATAAAAATACAAGAATAAATAAGATGAGATTCGTCCACCTCCCATATATTTTATTCCTTCGCCCATAAAGAAACTTGCAACACCAATCCCATTTAGAATTCCATCAATTATATATTTATCAAAAAACTGAGTTAGCTCGGCTAACCCTCTTATACTCATGGTGAAAATCCCAGTATAAAAAATATCTATATAACCACGATTATATGACCAATTGTATATCATACCTTTTATTTTGTCCAGAATAATTCTTTTAGGAACTCTTTTGAAAAAGAAATTAATTAAGCCCAAATTTTTGAAAGATGAATAAATAGATCCATAAAAAATAGATGCTATAAATAGTCCGAAAAGAGCTATACTTACTGAAAAAAAAGCATTTGAAAAAAATCCATACCAATCCTCAGAAGAATTCAATTTCTGATGAAAAAGGGTTGTAGATGGAGTTAACCATTTTGATAATAGATCCAAATCTATTACTCCTCCGTTAAAAGAAATTCCTATTGATCCAATGAACAAAGTTAATAGTACTAATATAAGGAGAGGAAATAACATAGTATTGCTCGATTCGTGAGGATACATATAAGTGTATCTATTTCTAAAGTAAGTACTAAAGTCTCGTATCTTACTTCTTACATTCTCGTCAATTTTAGATATATTTTTTGAAAAAAAACAAACCTTATTCTTATTCATTTTTGAAAAAAATAAATTACTATTGACTTTCTTAAGTGTCCCTTTTCCCCATAGAGATATTGAATAAAACGAGCTCTTTTTTGTACTACTAAAACTACTATAATCTTGAAAATGAATGCGCAAATACCCATCAAAGGTAAGTAAATACATCCTAAACATATAAAATGCGGTTAATCCTGTTGTGAACCAAGCTATTAGTGCAAAAATTGGTGAGTACAACCAACTATCGTAAAGAATTTCATCTTTGGACCAAAAACAAGCAAGAGGTGGAATACCACAAAGAGAAAGTGTACCTAAAAAAAAAGTAATTTTTGTAATTGGAACATATTTTGTTAAACCTCCCATAAGAACCATATTCTGACTTTTCTCTGGTGAATATCCAACAATAGGTTCCATTGAATGAATAATGGATCCGGATCCCAAAAACAATAAAGCTTTAGAATAAGCATGGGTGATCAAATGAAATAAAGCAGCTCGATAAGAACCTATGCCTAGAGCTAACATAATATAACCCAATTGAGACATTGTAGAATAAGCTAAACTTCTTTTAATGTCTCTTTGGGCAAGAGCTAAAGTAGCTCCTAAAAGTACTGTTATTATACCTACTAAACAAATGAGATTCATTATGTAAGGTATAACTATGAAAAGAGGAAGAAGCCGAGCTACAAGAAAAATCCCTGCTGCTACCATAGTAGCAGCGTGTATAAGAGCCGAAATAGGAGTGGGGCCTTCCATGGCATCAGGTAACCATACGTGAAGGGGGAATTGTGCGGATTTAGCAACTGCACCGACAAATAATAAAAAGGCACATAAAGTAGCAAATAAAGAATTGACCCCATTATTATGGATCAAGGTATTCACTATTTGGAACAAATCCCGAAATTCGAAACTACCAGTTATCCAATAAAATCCTAAGGTCCCTAATAATAAACCAAAATCTCCTATACGATTAGTTACAAAAGCTTTTTGACAAGCACTTGCTGCAACGGGTCGTGTGAACCAAAAACCTATCAATAAATACGAACACATTCCCACTAGTTCCCAAAAAATATAAATTTGTATCAAATTGGAACTAGTAACTAATCCCAACATTGAAGCATTGGAAAAACTCATATGAGCAAAAAATCTCAAATATCCTTGGTCATGAGACATATAATTGTCACTATAAATAAAAACCAGGATTCCAACAGTAGTAATTAGTATTGACATAATAGAAGTAAGTGGATCGATCAAGTGTCCGAACTCTAATAAAAAATCATTATTGATGGTCCAAGACCATAGATATTGATAGGTCAAACTTCCATTTATTTGCTGAATAGACAGATTAGCCGAAAACCACATAGCTATACTAAGTAGTAAAACACTTAGGAAAGCCCACATACGACGAAGATCTTTTGTTGCTGTCGGAATAAGTAGAAGTCCAAATCCTATTGACATAGTAACTGGGAGCGGAAAAAGGGGTATTATCCATGCATATTTATATGTATATTCCATAAGAAACCAAATTGTTCTTTTTTTTATAATTGTTTCCAATTCACCAATTCTGATCTCTTTCGAAAAGAACAAAACAATAAGAAAAAAATATGAAAAAGATCAAATACAAAAATACAAATATTGGAATTATAACTTTTTGTTTTATTAAATATTTGAAATAAAAGTTGCAATAGGTTGGTCATATATCAAATAATATGACCAAATAATTAGTCAAGTTTATTACTTAGTTATTAATTAACTTAAAACTCTAGAAAAGAAAGATATTTTTGAAATAATATGACATCATATTATATTTTGAATAATTGGATTTTCCCTTTACATTATATTCTAATTATGTAAAATGTAAAATTATCTAATTTATAGATATATGATATATTTTTAGATTTCAAATAGATTTATTTTATTTATATTAAAGTTCAGTTACATATTTATTTATCTCTATTCTATTTTTCTTTCTTTTTTTTATTGTATAATATTTATATAGAATCTTTTCTTTTATATACTATATAATTTACTATTTAGATAAATTAGATAAATATTTTCTCTTACTATTCTTAATATTAATAGGAATACTATTCTTAATATTAAATATGAATATTTGCAATATTGTATATATATGAATCTAATATTTTAATATATTAATATATATCTAATATTTTAATATATATCTAATATTTTAATATATATTTTAATATATATTAATAATATATATATATTAAATAATATGAAATATTATTTAATATGAAATAGTAAAATTAGATTACTTTATTTTGTATATTTTTTTGTATATATTCTTTTATAAAACAATTTTATATTTTATAAAACAATAAATATAAAATACGTATGTAATTATTACATTATGCAAATATCAGAATTCAGAATGAAGATAGAAAATTGAAATCTATTTGTCTATGACAATAGAATCATTTTAGAATATTTTTCTTTTCTTATTTCTTTTATTTTATTCTTTTTTTATATTTGTATGTTATGATATTATTGAGGAAATTTATGGAATTAAGTATAGATAATGACTAATAAAAAGTAATTTATTTTAAACAGTATATGTCTTTCACATACAACGATAAAAAGGAGTCACCTATCTTTTAAATGGCAGTTCCAAAAAAACGCACTTCTATGTCAAAAAAGCATATTCGTAGAAATCTTTGGAAAAAAAAAGGATCTTTAGAGGCAGTAAAAGCTTTTTCTTTAGCTAAATCTATTTCCACCGGACAGTCAAAAAGTTTTTTTGTGCGACAAAAAAAAGTCTTGTAAAAATATTAATTGACATGTTTCAAAGAACTTCCAAATTTCCATTTTTGAATTGGAAGACAAACGATTCAATTTTACTAAATGTATTGTATTTGTATTTCACTTCTCCTTATTAGTTAGAGCTAGGTAATATAAAAAATAAGAATCTTTCTTTCTACTTGATTCAAAGTACTCAGTATTGTGTATTTTCTATTTTCTATATTTCTATTATATTTATCGAAATTCATATTGATTGATATTGAATTCGTGAGATGATTTTTTCTTTCCTATGAATTGTGCTTTTCTATTTTGAAAAGCACAATTACGAATTATGATAGACAAAGAAAAATCTGAATATTTCATTACACTTTATACTAAGGTGTTGGGTCTCAAAATCATTATTAGAAAAAAATTATGAATTTTATACCCCGACTGAGAACGAAGCTTTTGAGTTCTGACTGTTCTGGATAAACAAGAGCTAGGTTTCTAGTACGGAAAAGTTGATTATTCAAAATGAACTTACGAAGATGAAGATACTAATTAAGTATTATTGATATTGAACATTTCCATATGAATAGAAATGCATCTTTCTTCATTGTTTCCTAAATTATATTGAATATATACAATTCAACATAAATTTTCTATTATTATTTAAGGTAAGCCGCCATGGTGAAATTGGTAGACACGCTGCTCTTAGGAAGCAGTGCTAGAGCATCTCGGTTCGAGTCCGAGTGGCGGCATAAATAATTATTAATATTAATAATATAGACACAATAGATCTAATAGAATCTATAAGATAAAGATATTTAAAATATTATATTTTAGATTTTATTTAATCCTCTCCCCAATTTTAATTATTTAAAAGGGACTCTTCTTTATGATATTTGTGACCTTAGAACATATATTAACTCATATTTCCTTTTCGATCATCTCAATTGTGATTATAATTCATTTGATGAACTTATTAGTTGATGAAATTGAAGGATTACGTAATTCGTCAGAAAAAGGGATGATAGCTACTTTTTTCTCTATAACAGGGTTTTTAGTTATTCGTTGGATTTCTTCGGAACATTTTCCCTTAAGTAATTTATACGAATCATTAATCTTCCTTTCATGGAGTTTATCCATTATTCATATGATTCCGTATCTTGGGAATCATAAAAATGATTTAAGCGCAATAACTGCACCAAGTGCCATTTTTACCCAAGGTTTCGCCACGTCAGGTCTTTCAAATGAAATGCATCAACCCGCAATATTAGTACCTGCTCTACAATCTCAGTGGTTAATGATGCATGTCAGTATGATGCTATTGAGCTATGCAGCTCTTTTATGCGGATCATTATTATCAATTGCTCTTATAGTGATTACATTTCAAAAAAAAATCAATTTTTTCAAGAATTTTTTAAGTTTAAGGAAATCGTTTTTCTTTGGTAATATGGAATATTTGAACGAAAAAGGAAGTGTATTAAAAAAGACTTTTTTCCTATCAGTTCAAAATTTTTACAAATATCAATTAATTCAGCGTTTAGATTATTGGAGTTATCGTGTCATTAGTTTAGGGTTTACCTTTTTAACCATAGGCATTCTTTCTGGAGCAGTATGGGCTAATGAAGCATGGGGTTCTTATTGGAATTGGGACCCTAAGGAAACTTGGGCATTTATTACTTGGACCATATTTGCAATTTATTTACATACTAGAACAAATTCAAAATTGCAAGATCAAGGCACAAATTCGGCATTTGTAGCTTCTATAGGATTTCTTCTAATTTGGATATGCTATTTTGGGATCAATCTATTAGGAATCGGGTTCCATAGTTATGGTTCATTCCAATTAATATCTAATTGAATAAAATAAACTACACCACGAGAACTTTTTGTTTCGATATGAAGAATACATAAAAAAATCGTCTGATACACAATGAAATTTTGTGCGAGTTTTTGAGAACCTTTTGAATAATTCCTCTATTTAAATGGTTCTCAAAAACTTTAGATGTATTTCATTACAATTCTAATTAACCTTTCCTTTTTTTTCATTGTACAATAAAGAATCGTGAAAATATGAAAGTCAAAGAATTCTAAGACTTTCTTTCCAATTAATGAATTTTATTTCATTTATCATTGAATCTAAAAAAAAAAAGAATTAGTATCTATAAAAATAATTAGATATTAGAACTTGTACCTTGTCAACCGATAACGGGAGAACGAAATCAGGATAAATACCAATTCCTATTACAGGTAAAAAGATACATATCGAAACAAAAAGTTCTCGTGGTCCAGAATCAAAAAAATTTGAGTTTGGAATATTGAATAGCTTGTATCCATAGAAAATCTGACGTAACATAGATAATAAAAAAATAGGAGTTATTATCATTCCAATTGCCATTACAAAAGTAATTAACATTTTTGGCATGAAAAGATATTTTGGGCTGGTAATTATTCCAAAAAAGACTAAGAATTCTGCAACAAAACCACTCATTCCTGGCAATGCAAGAGAAGCCATCGAGAAACTACTAAACATGGTAAATATTTTTGGCATTGGGATAGATATCCCCCCCATCTCTTCGAGATAAACAAAACGTATTCTATCACAACTTGTTCCTGCTAAGAAAAAAAGTGCAGCACCAATTAATCCATGAGAGATTATTTGTAAAATAGCTCCATTAAGTCCCATGCCAGTTATAGAACCAATTCCTATAATTATGAAACCCATGTGAGATACGGAAGAATAGGCAATACGTTTTTTTAAATTGCGTTGACTGAGAGAGGTTGAAGCTGCATAAATGATTTGTATTATTCCTACTATCACCAACCAGGGAGATAATCTAGAATGAGCGTGAGCTAATAATTCCATATTGATCCGAATCAATCCATATGCTCCCATCTTTAATAAGATTCCAGCTAAAAGCATACATGTACTGTAATGTGCTTCCCCGTGGGTATCTGGTAACCATGTATGTAGGGGTATCATCGGCGATTTGACAGCATAAGCAATAAGAAAACCAAAATAGAGTATTATTTCCAATGCTGCAGGATACGATTGATTAGCTAATTTTTCTAAATCTAATGTTGGTTCGTTGGAACCATATAAACCCATACCTAGAACTCCTATTAAGAGAAAAATGGAACCTCCGGCAGTGCACAAAATAAACTTTGTAGCCGAGTACAGGCGTTTTTTTCCTCCCCACATGGATAAAAGTAAGTAAACAGGAATTAATTCTAATTCCCACATGATGAAAAAAAGTAAAAGGTCTCGAGAAGAAAATGATCCTATTTGGCCACTATACATTGCTAACATCAAGAAATAGAAAAATCGCGGATTTCGAGTAACTGGCCAAGCTGCTAAAGTAGCTAAAGTAGTGATAAATCCTGTCAGTAAAATGGGTCCTATGGAAAGTCCATCGGTTCCCAGTCTCCAGTGAAAATCAAAAAGATTGATCCATTGAAAATCCTCCTTCAATTGGGTTAATGGATCGTCCAATTGAAAATGATAACAAAATACATAAGTCATTAGAAGGAGCTCTAGTATACATATACATAGAGTATACCACCTATACGCCTTATTTCCCCTATGAGGGAAAAAGACAATGGAAGAACCCGCGAATATGGGCAAAACAATAAGTATTGTTAACCAAGGAAAATAACTCGTGATAAAGACAAGATAAAATTAGACCAGAAAACCTCGTGCTCGGGAGAAGAATAATATATTTTCTTTTCTCGAGTACGGGCTTTTGTCGGTAAAGAGGAATCAAATGATTCAAGTGGAATTTTTTGTCACATATCAATAAGAAAGACCCATGCTGCGAGTTGTTTCATGCCATAAATAAACACGGACACTCAAAAAATCCGTTGGACAAGCGGATTCACATCTTTTACAACCTACACAATCTTCGGTTCTTGGCGCAGAAGCAATTTGCTTAGCTTTACATCCGTCCCAAGGTATCATTTCCAATACATCCGTGGGGCAAGCTCGAACACATTGGGTACATCCTATACATGTATCATAAATCTTTACTGAATGTGACATTGGGTCTATAAATTCCAGTTTTGAGCACAAAAGATTTTCGATCTGGTAAAAGAAAATAAGAAAATGAAATAAATCATACATTCTCTATTGTAGACACCAGACGAATCAATGATTTATCAAAATTTTAAGAATCAATAGATTTTATAATCTGTTTATGAGAAAGGGCCAAGATACTTTGATTTCCATTTCAATAACCATGAAATATGAGTTTATGAATTCAATTCATGTTAAATTTACTATCTTTCTATATGTATATATTCATATACATATAGAAAGATAAATATAGAAAGATTCTAGTATATAGAAATAGAATTAAGGTGATATATTATATATCAGATTAATACGTTTGTTATTAGGTTAGTGATAGAATAGGTTAGTAACTCTAAATCCTAAATTTATATGAAAAAAGAGAAGAAAGAAAATAATAATAATAAAATATTCTATTTAATTCTAATTAAATTATCTTACTATTCTAATTCTATTAGATTCTATATTAGAATATTCTGAATATTCTAAAAGTCTTATGTTTTGATTTATATGTGAAAATAGAATAATTATGACTAATTATTCAGCAAATTTGATTGATTGATACGAGTTGATTTTCTGTTACGATGGATCGACGAAACAATAGCTAGTCCAATAGCTGCTTCAGCAGCTGCAATAGCTATAACAAAGATTGAGAAAATTTCTCCTTTTAATTGCCGACTATCAAATATATCGGAAAATGTGACGAGATTTATATTCACTGAATTCAGTATAAGCTCAAGACACATAAGTGCTCTAACCATGCTTCGGCTTGTGATCAGTCCATAGATACCGATAGAAAATAAATAAACACTTAGAAAAAGTACATGCTCTAACATCATTGATAAATTCCTCACCTATCTTGATTCATTTCAATATGAACGAACAAAAATTAAACCGATTCAGTTGACTAGATATAGAAGAATTACAGAACAAAAGAAGATATTCACAGTAGATTTCAATAAAATAGATTAAATCCATTTTCATTCTTTAATTAAAAAAAAAAGAAGTTCTTATTATATTAGATTATTGACGAGCCATAGTAATTGCACCTATCAAAGAAACTAAAAGAATTATAGAAATGAGTTCAAAAGGAAGATAAAAATCTGTGGATAAATGAATACCAATTTGTTGAACGTTACTTATTAAGTCCTGTTCTATAATCTGATTTGATCTTGTAGTCCGAAAAATTCCGGACCATGACGTATCTGGGATAGTAGTCATTAATGAAAAAAAAATACTTGTACAAACCAGTGAAGTGATCCTATCTCCAACGGTCCACAAATAGGAATCATTGGAATATTCTGAACCGTTCATGAACATTACAGCAAATATGATTAATACATTTATGGCTCCCACATAAATAAGGAACTGCGCGGCAGCTACAAAATAGGAATTCAATGAAATATAGAATAAGGATATACAAACAAGAACCAATCCCAATGAAAAGGCAGAATCGATGGGATTCGTAAGTAATACTACTCCCAGACCTCCTAATATAAGAACTGATCCCAGAAAGACTACAAGAATATCATGTATTGGTCCAGGTAAATCCATTATGAAATAAAAGATAAATAAATCAGTCGAAATATTTCATGACCTTACTAAGGGTCCAGGAAAGGAACTATTTTTTTTATATGATACCTTCCTAATTGAATGAAAAAAATGAATATCATTAGATAGATAAAATAAAATTATTTGGCTAATCCTACTTACTTTATTACAAGCCAAATCTTAGTAATTGGTAATCGTTCTTGAACCAAGCTAGAGGTTTTTATTTTTTCATTTGATTTGTTGAATCCATAACTGTTTGAATTGTGTAATCTCCAATTATTGAGATTGGTAACCGACCTAAAGAAATTTGATTATAATTCAATTCGTGACGATCATAAGTGGAAAGCTCATATTCTTCAGTCATCGATAAACAGTTTGTTGGACAATACTCGACACAGTTACCGCAAAATATACAGACACCAAAATCAATACTATAATGAAGCAATTGTTTTTTCTTAATATCTTTTTCAAATTTCCAATCAACAATGGGAAGGTCTATTGGACATACGCGAACACATACTTCACAAGCAATACATTTATCAAATTCAAAGTGGATTCGACCACGAAAACGTTCTGATGTGATTGATTTTTCATAAGGATATTGAATAGTTACAGGTAAACGATTTGTATGGGATAAGGTAATTATGAAACTTTGTCCAATGTACCTTGCGGCTCGTATTGTTTGTTTGCCATAATTCATGAACCCAGTAACCATAGGTAACATATTTTAGATATCCATGAATAAATTTTATGTTTCTTTCTCTTGGTTGAGATAAGTTATGTAAGTTATGAATATAGAATATTCATTATTGTTTTCTCTTAATTTCTTATTTTTATTTATAGTTTATAGTGAAACAAGTTGAAAAGAAGTTGTCAATAATAGATTACCTAGAGAAATAGGTAAAAGAAATTTCCATCCAAGATTTAATAATTGATCCATTCTCATCCTAGGTAAAGTCCATCTTGTTGTGATAGGAATGAACAGAAACAAATAAGCTTTAGCTAATGTAATAAAGATACTAATTGCTATTACAAAGACTCTAAACATTTTATTTATTCCAAAAAGTTCAGTAAGAGATATGTACGGAATAGAAAAATCCCACCCACCTAAGTAAAGAACTGTTACAAATAATGACGAAACTAATAAATTTAGGTAAGAAGCAAGATAAAAGAATCCGTATTTTATACCTGAATATTCGGTTTGATAACCTGCTACTAATTCCTCCTCTGCTTCTGGTAAATCAAAAGGTAATCTTTCACATTCTGCTAGAGAAGACATTATAAAAACTAGAAACCCTATGGGCTGACGCCACAGATTCCATCCCCCAAAACCATATTTGGACTGTGCCTCAATTATATCAACTGTACTCGAACTGTTAGATAATTATAGTCGATGATAGCATCACTGCTCCCATCGCTATTCCAAAACCGTACATGAAACCTAAGTTTCATACGGCTCCTCTATGGCCACAAAGAAATGTAAGGTAAGGACTAGTTTAGTATTATAGCTCTCCTTGGACCTTAGGTAAATACAATGTAAAGAGAAATTGGAGGTTGGAGAGTCCTCAATTCGACCAATAACATTCTGTCTGTTAGAATAAGAAAAAGCACTTCCGAATTGATCTCATCCCTTATAATGATATTATAATGAAAATAATCAAAATTTATCTTTGTTCAGCAATAACTTAATCCTTCAATCAAATACTGGTTCTATTCCTAAATAGAAATAATTGGGCATTAGTTAATGAATCATGATAAGAATTTCCATATGCATATGTATGAAGAAAGAAATATTTTCTTATTATTCCCGTTTTATTCTTTTTTATTATATTATTGTATTGCATTCTATTTGTCTTGTTCCTGTTCTTCTTTCTGAAAACTAAAAAAAAAGGAAAGAAAATAAAGGATTAATTCGTTCTTGATAGTCATTTATTTAATCAGCGAATAGTAGCATACTCTAGATCGGAATCGTGGGGAAGTACTGCTTGATCATTTCTACCAACTTCAAGCCCTTATTATGATTCGTTTTATGCAAAGTTTTATGCAAAAATCCCTTTTTTTAATACCTTACATTATTTCCATTACTCATCCTTTGCGTACTTTGGTGTTCCTAACTGCCCACTTCTTTTTGATTGATCCCCAGTATAGTTAGAAATACAGTTGATCTTTTGTATCCGCTTCAAGATATGACGACTAAAAAAATAATCTCAATCTTGGGGTAAACAACTTATGTTTACTTCAAATTTCTTCTTGTACCTAGGGAATGAGATTTTTATTGTTTTACTGCAAATTGAGGAGCAGTTTTGTTTCACTCATATAACTATCTGGTTTAACTCATCGAACTGAAATGTTAAAAAAAAAAAAAGATTTTTTTTATTTCATATTCATATTTAAATATTGAATTATATGAATTCTATTTCTATTTTATTGTATTTCAATTCATTTTTTATCTCTTTTCTAGAAAAGAGATAAAAAAAATTCATGTTCCAACGAATCACACGTAGAGATATTGCTAACACACATAGAGTTAATGGTATTTCATAACTAATCGATTGAGCCGTAGCTCGTAGACCACCTGAAAAGGAATACTTATTATTTGATCCATATCCTGACATAAGAAGACCAATGGGGACAATACTTGAAAAAGCAATCCATAAAAAAACACCTATACTGAGATCTGCTAAAACAAGGTGATATCCAAAAGGAATTACTAAATAACTTAGTAGAATTGATATAAAACCTATAGAAGGTCCGACCCTAAATAAACGAATATTACCTCTAGATGGAAGAAGATCCTCTTTCAAAAGTAGTTTGGTCCCATCCGCTAAAGCTTGAAGAATTCCTAAAGGACCGGCATATTCAGGTCCAATACGTTGTTGTATTGCTGCAGATATTTTTCTTTCTAACCACACAATAACTAATACTCCCATTGTGATTCCTAATACAAGGGTTAAAATGGGGACAAAAATCCATATGAGTCCATAGACTTCTTTTAAGGATTCTAATCTATAAAAAGAATTAATAGTTTGTACTTCTGTCGTATCAATTATCATTTCAACGATCAACTTCTCCCATAATGATATCTATACTACCTAGTATCGTCATGATATCAGCCAATTTCATTCTTTTAACTAGCTGGGGAAGAATTTGCAAATTGATGAAACCGGGTGGACGAATTTTCCATCTCCAGGGGAAAACACTATTATCTCCTATTAAATAAATTCCTAATTCTCCTTTTGGGGCCTCTACCCTTACATAAAGTTCTTGTTTTAACAATTCAAAATTGGGTGAAAGTTTTTTAGTAATAAATCTATATTCAAAATTATTCCATTCGGAATTCTTTGTCCTATGAAAACGCCGGTTTTCTAAATTCTCATAAGGTCCTCCAGGAATTCCTTCTAGAGCCTGTTGAATGATTTTTATGGATTCTTGCATTTCACCGATTCTTACTAAATAACGAGCTAATGTATCGCCTTCTTTTTGCCATTTGACTTCCCAATCAAATTTATTGTAACACTCATAGCGATCAACTTTACGAAGATCCCATTGGATTCCAGAAGCTCGTAACATGGGTCCTGATAAACCCCAATTTATTGTCTCCTCCCCACCAATAATGCCCACTCCTTCAACTCGTTCCAAAAAAATGGGATTTCGCGTAATGAGTTTTTGATACTCAACAACTTCTGTTAAAAAATAATCACAGAAATCAAAACATTTATCTACCCAGCCATAAGGTAAATCCGCAGCTACTCCTCCGATGCGGAAATAATTATGCATCATCCGCATACCTGTGGCGGCTTCAAATAGATCATATATTAATTCCCTCTCTCTTAAAATATAGAAAAAGGGAGTCTGTGCACCGATATCGGCCATAAAAGGGCCAAGCCATAACAAATGGGAGGCTATACGGCTCAGCTCCAGCATAATAACTCTGATATAACTGGCCCTTTTAGGCACTTGAACACTTTCCAATCGTTCTGGTGCATTTACTGTTATTGCTTCTGTGAACATAGTAGCTAAATAATCCCAACGTGTTACATAAGGCAAATATTGTATAATTGTTCGGTTCTCCGCTATTTTTTCCATCCCTCTGTGTAAATAGCCTAATATAGGTTCACAGTCAATAACATCTTCACCATCCAGAGTAACAATCAGCCGAAGAACACCATGCATTGATGGGTGGTGAGGGCCCATATTAACTATAATAAAATTTTTTCTTGTAACCGGTACAGTCATATTTTTTTCCTTAATTCATTATTTCATGAATTTTTTAAAATGTAAAATAAAAAAAAATAATAACTGAACTAATAAAAAAATAATGAAAAAAGAACAAGGATAATAATAAGAAAATAATAAGAAACTCAAAGAATAAATTTAAAATTAATTAACGAGTTTTTGGTTCCCGAATATCTAACTGATCCATTAATTTCTTATAACGCACTTTATTTTTCTTTGACAAATAAGTTAATAATCGTTGACGTTTTCCCAGAATTATTCGTAGACCCCTTTGCGATAAAAAATCTCTTTTGTGCAATTTTAAATGTGAAGTAAGTCTCCGTATCTTACTGGTGAAATAGAATACTTGAAATTCAACAGACCCACTATTTTCTTCTTTTTCTTCTTGTGTAATAACTGAGATGAATGAATTTTTGACCATAAATTTAAATTTCTATATTTCTTTTCTGTGAATTTTACTAATCAGGAAAAATAATAATATTTATTATGCCAGTTATTTTTTATTTTCATCTAGTATACATCAAAATTGGATTTCATTCATATACTACTTTGGTTTTTTATTTATGTGGTTTATGTTTTGTATATTTGATCCAAATATACAAAACATATATGTATTCACGAAAGAGAACACTTTCTTTTTTTACTTAAAAGGATTCCGCTCTTCCTAGCGAAAATTGATACACTATGAAATCAGCATCATGTATTAGAATATTACACAGTGTATATGTTTCGGCTTTCATCTACCGAATATGTTACACGATATGTAGGAAATCCACTATAAATTTTTTTCATTTTTCATTGGAATTGAATTCATTCTGAATTGTGAATACATATGTATTCTTGACATACTGAAACGACTGCTGTTATTGGTATCAAACCAATAGCGATTCATACAAGCTACATCTTCTAATCGATAATTGGGCCAAAGAAAAAATTTGAATTTAATGAAATTTTTTCTATCTGTATTAATATGTTTGTCCTCATTCAAAAATCGTCCGCAGTTTCTTATTTTGTTTTCATTGCAAAATCTTGGATTTCTATCCACAACATTAAAATTCTGGGAATTGAAACAAATTCGAATTCGAAATTCTCTACGACGTCTGGGAGATAGAATATTTTCAGGAACAAGTAAATCGTAATTATTTTTGTCTCCACTCAAACATATGTTGCTGTGTCGTGCAATGGGTTTTTCAAACCCCCTTTTCTCAATATATATTTTTTTTGTGTATTTTTTATTTATTTGGTGCTTCTTATTATCGACCAATGAAATATCCATAGTTTGATATATAATAGATTTTTCATCCCTTCGTATAGATAGACAAATTGGTTCAATAATAAATATTCCCTTTCTTATCAATTCTGCAAGAACTAGGTCCTTTTGAATCAGCATTTCGTCTAGATCTATTTCACCTCTTTGAATCGAAGATATAGCAATTTCCTTTGGATTTATCAGTCTAAGTAGGAGACAATATACCCTGATATTTTTCATTATTTTATTATTTAAGGAATCAGCCCATCTTAGTTGAAAAAGTAAATATTTTTTCAAAAAGAAATCTAGTTCCATTTCATTCTTGTTCTTATATTGATATTGTTTTTTTTTTATTTCTAATCTTGCGTAATCTTCTTCAACATCTTTTTTATTTTTTTGTTTTAGTAGATTCCATACAAGATTTCTTTGGACCTGTTGTTCGTTTTCTTCCTGCTTGAAATTTTCTAATTCAAGATCTTTTTTTTCATTAGATGATTTTTTTGGATTTACGTTAATGTTTTTACTTTTTTCATTTCTATAAAAATGAAAAAAGAGTGATTTGATTGGGATGATCCAAGGTTTAATTTTATATACATCAAAAAGTAGCACAAATTCTGGGAAGAACCAAGTTTCTAGATTGGATATAGTATCATGATTTGATGCGGTATTATATAACCTTTCTTTATTCATTCCCATGCAATCAAAAAAGAAACTTTTTTGATTGCATGGTTTGATTTCTTGATAAATTGTAGGAAAAAAAAGATCTTTTTTTTCCATTTTTTTTAAATTCTTAATTTCAGTCTTAGTATTTTTCTGAATCTTGATGCCAATATGTATATCGGTCCAGATATCAATATTATTTATAAAACAAAGATGAAGAATTCTACAATCAAAATATTTTCTATCCAAATTTATATTCCTATCATTTGTATTCCTATCAATAAGATATCCTTTTTCTATATAATCATTACTATGTATACTTACCAATACATAAAATGATTCAGGTTTCGATGTATTGAAATGATATGGAATTTCTTGGTCTCCATTTCTTTCTAATGTTGATCCAGAAATGTATAAATTAGGGAGGCATATATATTTATATGATAAAAGATCATATCTGTAATGTTTTTTCCATTTGTCACTCATAAATAAATTTGCTGCATAGTCATTTTTATTTATGGAATAAATAAATTGGTATTTTTTATATAAATCCAATTGGTTTGATTCCTTATTTTGAATCATACATCGAAACCTTTTTTTTTGAGATAAATCGTATTGATAATGACCTTTTAACCAGTTTTTCCATTCGTTCATTCCATACGTATGAATTTTATTATGTCTTGATTTGGAATTAAATATTCCATGTATCATACAATAGTCTTTTAAATTATCCTTAAAGAAAGGATAGCTTCCTTCATATTGAAGTACAGGTCTCAAATGATACTTATTAAGTAATTGGTTTTGTGATATTTTGTAAAAAACATATGCTTGGGACAGGGAAGAGAAGTTCAAATAAGTATTGGGATTTTGATTTATATTCTTAGTATTATCAGTATTTGAAAACAATTTTTTTATAGTCAAAATAAAATTCATTGTATTTTGATTTGTTTCATCAATTCTTTCTTGTTCTTGATTTATTTCATTGTTGTAAATGGATTTATTAAAGATCTTTTTTGTTGATTCAAAAAAAAGTTGTGCATTGATCTTAGAAACGGTAATGGTACATAGCAAAATATCTATGTATATTTTTTCAATGAATGATTTGATAAAGTAGTGTGATTTACGCATTAATCGGATATTTTGCTTTTTTAATATTTTCCAAATATGTTTCTGTGATCCCGATCTTTTATTATCATAAATTAGTTCTTTTTTTTTCTTATCTTTTGCGGTTCGTTCAATTTGATTCCTTATTTTGATTGTCTTATCAGAAAGATCTTTCATTCTTCTTTCTATTAGTGAATGATTTAAAAAATTCATCGTTCGATTTAGAACGGACGATTCGCGAAGAATCTTATTATTTCTTTTGAAATCTTTTTTGTTTTTGTTCGGTTCATATACTTTTTCTTTCCTCAATTCAAATAATAAATTTGGATTTACTTTATCCAGTTTTTTCATTATTAGTTTTATAACTCGAACTATTTTGATGACTCCTTTTGTTTTTTCTTTTCTAACTTTTAGAAAGGTTTTTCTTTTTTTATTTAAAGATTTTAGAACTTGTAAAAATTTATTTTTCACCTTTTTTTTTCTTTTTTGGAGTTCTTTATAAATAGGTTCAAAAAAAAAAGGTCGTTTTCGGGGAGAACCAAAGGGAAGTTCCGCTTCCATTCCCCAGACTGTTAAAAAACAAAAATTTGTTTTTTTCTCTTTTTTTTTCATTAGATCTCTATGATGAGATCGTGCCTTAGATTTTCTCCAAGGTTTTAGACAGAAAGGATATAGAATCTTTATCTGAATACCATCTATCAACCAATCTTGGGGAAACTCTTTTTCTGATAATTGAACACCATTATAGGTGCATTTAATATGCATTTCTCTATTCCATTCCTTAAAATCCTCGTCCCACTCGGGAACTTGGAATAATAACATACGGAAAATATTTTTGGCTATTATCAATGAAGGTAATATAATGTTTTTTCTAAGAAAAGATTGGGTTACTAACATCAAGCCTCTTATTACTTGAGTAAATATAAAGGTATCCCAAGCTTCTGATATTTCTATTTGTTCATTTTTATATATTTTTTCCTCTTTCTCCTTTTCTTCTTTTGTATCTTCATTTTCAAAATAGGAAATTTTTAGTTCTGATTCTTGTTCTCTGCCCATCCAATTCCTAAAAATGAGATTCTTTATTTCGTTGATATCAATATCAAAAAACGAAAAAAAAGATGTTTTGTCTAGACGATCCAAAAAAAGTGGGGAATGTACATTTACTTGGAAGAGGTTCCAAATAACTGTTTTACGTCTTTGAGCGCGCATGGATCCTTTGATTAGATTGCGGCGAAAATCCGATTGTTTTGAGTAACGTATCAAAGACACCTCTTCCTCTTCCATTTGATCATCATTTTTATCAGTGTTACTAATATTATGAATACTAGAAATAGAAAAAAAATTGGTATTCTGATCATTATCGTTAGAAATTATCACACGTCTGGCTCTTCTTGAATGAATCGCAAAATCTTCTTCCTCCAATGCTTCTTCATTTTCTTCTTCCTCTTCTTCCAACAAATTCTCGGTTAATTTGTATGACCATCGAGAAACCTTTTTACTGAGTTCTTCTATTCTAATTCCAACAGATTCCTTTTTCATTTTTTTTTGATCTTTTGTATGTGTTGTAATTACATCAAATACAAATTGCAAATATTTTGCTTGACTCTCTGAATCAATTCCTTTTTCTTCTGTAGAATTTAAAAATGATTGAGGGTGAAGTTTTACGGAATCATTAAGAAGTAGATCATGAATCTTATTTATAAAAAAAAATTCTACTAAATCTTCTGTATCTGTATAAGTATTCATGATTTCGCGTGAATATAATTCTTTTCTCATTCCTCGATATGGTCCGTTGAAAAAAGGATCATATGCTTTTGGTAAGCATTTTTTTTTTTTTTCATCATCACATAATATGGTTCTTTTTTCAAGCATATCCAGACTAGGGGATCCCTCATTTTTTTCTATAATTTTGATTCTACTTCTCAATTCATTGTTCAAATTGCGCTTTTTTTTTTCATTAGTATAAATCCAAGAATCATAAAGATCTTCGTCATATAGTTTTTCTATTATGTACAAAGAAATTCTTTGTTCTAGCATTTCCGAAAAAGTTGATAAACTGGGCGGATATGTAAAGGATATTTTTTTTTTTCCGTCACTCGTGCATGTAAAAAAAAAAAATTGTGACATTTCATTGCGTAAAGCATTTTCTAATTTAGAATTTTTTATATATCGTAATGGACGATTCCATCGTTTATAATCGAAAAGAAAATAGACAAAAGTTTTTTTAACTTTTTTAACCCACAACTTATTCATTCTTTTCTTTTTCTCTTCTTTCAGTCTTCCCAATTCCCAATTTTCTTGATGGGTCTCCAGATCAGAATCTTCGTAAACTGGGCTATCTTGATAGCGTGCCTCTTTCAAGTGAAATTCATCCTTTGTTTTTTCCTTTCCACTCACTCGGATCTCTTCCGTTTCATCTATTTTGTCCAGATCCTCCTTTTCTTCCGAAAAAAGGTTTTCTTTATTCTCCTTCATTTCGTAAGTTGTTTCTACATCGCTTTCTTCCGTTTCTGAGGTTTCTTTCTCTTTCAGTTTCTTAGTGACA